TATTAGTGGAGTAGGATTGACCCGCAATACAGAACCTATAGATGTATCCTTTCGTTCAATACTAAAATCGACAACTGACAATTAAAGTATCTGAGGCTGGATCAATCGAGGATACACGACAGAAGGAGTTGTTCTATCTCCAAACTTTACCTTCACTAAGCGTAGCTTTATTTCAATAATTTGGTTCTTTCTATTCCGAACCGCGTCTTTTTCTCGTAAGACGGAAGTGAGGGAAAAAAAAAACAAGAAAAAAGAATCAAATCACACCATCTCTGTAATAGGTAAATGCCTTTTTTTCTCCTGAAGTTGTCGGAATTATTCGTAATAAAATATTGGCTATAATTGAGGAGGTCTTATCAATAAAATTTCCATTTATCCGAGATCTAGGCATAATTCGCAATCCATTCTATAATTCTTCTCATTACTCCTTCGGGGTAAATGCTCCCACAAACAGGGGAATTGTACAGTACAAAATAACATAAAAACAGAAAAATTCTAAAAAAAAGATGTGTACCTTCCGCTCAAATTGTACCCTTTATCAGACAAAGAGAGATAAGAGACTTTTGAATCAGATTGAATTTCATATAAATTTCGTACAAATGAGCGGAGCTATTACTTCATTTCATCTAAGTTGAATAACTAAGAACTTTATTTTACTATAGATTCTTATAACTTAAACTCGAGAAATTTGGATTTGGTTATGATCCCAAGAGGGAAAAGGGATGGACATTATACAATTGAAATGAAATAGAAAAATCCATGGTACGATTCATGAATTTGTAATGGATCTATGGGGTAGATGATAAGAGAAGTTGTTGTTGATAAATATCAAATTTGAAAGGCATTTTTGATTTCTATGAAGCCGTTGATTGGTCGTGCCTGTACTGCAATAAAATAATATGAATAACTCGCTATTCACTCGGTTTCTGGTCAATAATAAGATTATGTAGGGGAGATGGCCGAGTGGTTCAAGGCGTAGCATTGGAACTGCTATGTAGGCTTTTTGTTTACCGAGGGTTCGAATCCCTCTCTTTCCGTTTCTGTTAATTCACCAGCGTTACCGACCGCAATATATCAAATCAAATAACAATTAATATCATTATTCCAACAGCTTTTTGTTTTTTGATAGAGAATCTCCATTCCTAATTACATTTCTTCCGTACGAGTACGTAAAATACGAATATCGCGGAAAAAGAGCAAAAAAGAAAAAAAATCCTACTGCGGATTAATTTGCGATAGGTGAATGAGAAAAATGTGGATTCAAGGCCCTTAGATCTATTTACTTCGTTGAAAAGAGGACATAATTGTTTGAACCCCCTTTCCCTTTCTTTGTTATGTTCGTTAGGTTCAAGTCTGACGGGAATAATATTCTACGACTAACAACTCATTTATTTTTAAACCGATCCATTTACTATCTATTATTTGATTTACTAATCCTTTATATTGGAATGAGTCAATAGTCAAATGGTTTGGCAATTCCTCGTGAGGGGAGGAAGCAATATAATTTTGAATCAGAGCTTTCGATCTTTGTTTATCCTTCGTAGTAATAATATCTCGAGGTTTGCAGCGATAACTTGGTATATCCACTATACGACCATTAACTAAAATATGTCTATGGTTAACTAATTGCCTGGCTCCAGGAATGGTCGAAGCCATACCCAATCGAAAAAGGATATTATCCAAACGCATCTCAAGTAGTTGTAGTAAAACCTGGCCTGTTGACCCTTTGGCTTTTCCAGCGATATGCACATATCTAAGTAATTGTCGCTCTGTCAGACCATAATGAAAACGCAATTTCTGCTTTTCTTCTAGACGAATACGATATTGCGATCTTTTCACGGAACGCAATGGGTTTTTAAGATCACTTCCGGATCTAGGTCTTTTACTAGTTAATCCCGGTAAAGTCCCCAGACGGCGTATTTTTTTGAAACGAGGTCCTCGGTAACGAGACATAAAGACTCCTTTTTATTTTATTGAAATTTCATTTTACAGAAGAAATCGAAATTAAGACTGAACTAAACTAAAGGATAAACAAAGCAAAGCTAAATCTACTGAAGTATTACAAAGTAGAATGAAATGAATTGTGTCAATATCCGGATTTTTTGTATATATAGGAAATTAAGGCTCTGTTTTATGATTTGTTCTATATAGATCTAATTGCTCTAATCAACTTTTTTTCATAGTTACAAGTTATCACGACATAATAGATTAGTGACTCAATGTTTGGAGAAAGGGAGAGGAAAGATTACCAATCATGGAAAAAATCGATAGAGAAAAAAGCCGGCTATCGGAATCGAACCGATGACCATCGCATTACAAATGCGATGCTCTAACCTCTGAGCTAAGCGGGCTCACATAACAGAAATAATGTATAGGAATTCAAGAAACTACCGGATCTTAGCTATTAGCTAAGAATTTAATATGAACTATATCTATATATTATAGTTCACAATTCTTTCTATAGTTATAAATAATATAACTAATTAGAAATTCTATTCTA